CAATCCTTACATCTCCTACTACTGGTGGGGTAACGGCTAGTTTTGGGATGTTGGGGGATATTATTATTGCCGAACCTAATGCTTACATTGCATTCGCAGGTAAAAGAGTAATTGAACAAACATTGAATAAGATAGTACCTGAAGGTTCACAAGCGGCTGAATATTTATTCCATAAGGGCTTATTCGATCCAATCGTACCACGTAATCCTTTAAAGGGTGTTCTGAGTGAGTTATTTAAGCTTCACGCTTTTTTTCCTTTGAATTAAAATTCACTTAGTAAGTTAAGTGGAGCCTTAAGTCAAATTATTTTTATTTTATTTAGTTACATTTTTGTATTTGTAGCGAACAATTAGGTAGTTTATCGGAATCAAAGTAAAAATTCTAAAGAAGACTTTCTTTTTTCTTTGGTGACATAATCATAATATTTAATTGTAAATTGTAGAAAGAATCGTGCGGATAATTCTTTTTTTTTCTACCGATATTCCTGATTATTAATTAGGAAACCTCTAGCAACAAGATAAAAAAAAATGGTTCCTTCTTCAAAATTCAAATTGGGCAAGGCAAATAAAATAAACCGAAGGTCATCTTTCCTTCTTGCTTTGTATGTATAGTATATATAATTCAAATATAGAAAAGATAGATATAGAGTATCTTTTCTTTCTACTATATCTTCCGAGAATCTCTATTTTTACTAAGAATCCTGTTGTTGGATTGAATTCTAACGAATCCTTCGTGAATTTGTAAGAAACTCTTTCTTTTTTATTTCTTAAATAAAATCAAAATTCGAATTGAATTCGAATTTGAAGACAAGAATAGAATAGATTATCATACGTATATTTCTATATTTCATGTAGAAAGATAAAGAAGAATAAGTCTCATTTATTTAATTATCCATTCCTTACACTTATTATTTAATATATATAGTCACTTCGATATACTCAATATAATTATATACGAATTATAATTATTCTAAGGTATCTTTCTAACAATAACAGGTACAAATATTAAATCGAGGTACCCATTCTATGATAATTTTTAACAACTTACCCTCTTTCTTTGTGCCTTTAGTGGGCCTAGTATTTCCGGCAATTGCAATGGCTTCTTTATCTCTTCATGTTCAAAAAAACAAGATTTTTTAGATTCGATAGGTGCAAATCTTATCTATTTTTTTTCAAGACTTAGATATAGATAACACAGATATCTATTTAGTAGAATATGGCAGTTTCCTCCGAACATAGCTTTTATGTATGCGTAAATATATAGGTAAATAAATTATAGCAATTTTCAAATAGATCGGAATCGAGGTGGATGTAGGAAATGGAAAGTCAATGTATCTATATGTGGATATCTATAGGAGATCATATAAAAGGGATATTCTTATTTTAGACCTAACCAATTTGATCTAACCAATTTGATCTAACCAATTAGATGAATTACTCCTAAAGGCTTACATTCGAATGACACTAGTTGATGAGAGTTACTTCGGAAACAAAAAAACGAAAGTCAAATTCATTTGGACTATTTTCTCAATTCCAATAAAATGCAACTGGATCTAGTATGAGTTGTCGATCAGAACATATATGGATAGAACTTATAGTGGGGTCTCGAAAAATAAGTAATTTCTGCTGGGCCTTTATCCTTTTTTTAGGTTCACTAGGATTCGTATTAGTTGGATCTTCCAGTTATCTCGGTAAGAATTTGATATCTTTAGTTCCGTCTCAACAAATTCTTTTTTTTCCACAAGGGATCGTGATGTCTTTCTACGGTATCGCAGGTCTCTTTATTAGTTCCTATTTGTGGTGCACAATCTCGTGGAATGTAGGTAGTGGCTATGATCGATTCGATAGAAAAGAAGGAATAGTGTGTATTTTTCGTTGGGGATTTCCTGGACAAAATCGTCGCATCTTTCTACGATTTCGTATGAAAGATATTCAGTCCATCCGAATCGAAGTTAAAGAGGGTATTTCTGCTCGTCGTGTCCTTTATATGGAAATCAAAGGACAGGGGGCCGTTCCCTTGACGCGTACTGATGAGAATTTGACTCCGCGTGAAATTGAGCAAAAAGCCGCCGAATTGGCCTATTTCTTGCGCGTACCGATTGAAGTATTTTGAAATGAACTTGAACTGAAGAAGAAATTCTTTCCCAGCGGCAGGGAAAAAATTCAAGAATTCTCTGTTCTTTCTTCAGCATAGCATAGCTTAATAAAATTTTTTCAGAACGTTCATTCGAGCCAAAGTATACGTATATGGAACATCCATAAAACGAAATTTTTTTTGTATGCATAAAAAAGAATTTATGCGTATGGAAATCCACTCAACTCAATTTACTAAAAAACAAGTAAAAGTAACAAATCGAAATAAAATAATAGATTCATCTCGTATATCAAAACATTTCGGAATAAAGGATTTCTCTTTTTATTTTCAATATGAATTGATAGGTTAGATACAAATAGATCATATCTTGGAAATTCTCTCTCCTTTCTTTTGTCAATCGACTTTTCTTTTTTTTTTATCTTTTCTTTTGTTTTTCTTAATGATCAAAGTCAAAAGATTGCTTGGATCTCTTATAAGGATAACTTTTCTGTCTTGTTTTGCCACTCATTTTTGATCATTACATTAGGTTTTGAATTTATGATCGGTAGATCACAATATTCTTAATAAATCTCTCTCCATTTTTCCTGGACTAGAACTGTGGGGTAGCCGGCCATTTTTTTTTTCGAAAGATTTTCTTTTTTGATAGAAAAGACAAAGGGAGTTCTTTTGGCTTAAAATCCGAATAATATTCATTACTTGCTTGAAATAATATTCATTACTTGCTATTCATTACTTGCTTGAATTGGTTCTTTCAAGCATTTATCGAAAAGGGCTTCGAATTTGATCAATTCAATTGAGGTATCTGGAAACAAGATTTTTTCTTATTTCTTCATTTGAAACGGGCTCTTATTCTATTTCTGTATTCTTTCTAAATTCAAGGACTAACTACTGAATCACAAATAAAAAACAGGGAATAGATTCATAGGTCCGATGCCCTGTAATAGAACTTAGGGTTAATAGAAATAGTAGATCACATAGATTCAACAAATGAGGTGGATTCATTAACAATTCAAAGATGAAAAAATGGTAAAAAAGAAAGCATTTCTTCCTCTTCTATATCTTACATCTATAGTATTTTTGCCCTGGTGGATCTCTCTCTCATTTAATAAAAGTCTTGAATTTTGGATTACTAATCGGTGGAATACTAGGCAATCCGAAACTTTTTTGACTGATATTCAAGAAAAGAGTATTCTAGAAAAATTCATCGAATTGGAAGAACTCTTACTCTTGGACGAAATGATAAAAGAATACCCGGAAACACATCTACAAACACTTCGTATAGGAATCCACAAAGAAACGATCCAATTGATCAAGATGCACAATGAGGATCATATCCATATGATTTTGCACTTATCGACAAATATAACCTCTTTCATTATTTTAAGTGGTTATTCTATTCTGGGTAATGAAGAACTTGCTATTCTTAACTCTTGGGTTCAAGAATTCCTATATAACTTAAGTGACACAATAAAAGCTTTTTCTATTCTTTTATTAACTGATTTATGTATCGGATTCCATTCGCCCCATGGTTGGGAACTAATGATTGGCTATGTCTACAAAGATTTTGGATTTGCTCACAACGATCAAATTATATCGGGTCTTGTTTCTACTTTTCCAGTCATTCTGGATACAATTTTTAAATATTGGATCTTCCGTTATTTAAATCGTATATCTCCATCACTTGTAGTGATTTATCATTCAATGAATGACTGATCTAACTAGAATATTTGTTACTTTGTAACATAAGGTACATAAGCAAAGCATTTCCATTTTAAGACGTACTTACTCTTTCTACCCTACAGGGATTTCTCCTACTCCTTATATTCCAGTAAAATGATTTCAATAAAGTAAATAGCAGAATTGTGGATAGGGAACTATACAAGCGACCTACCTAATTTTATTGTAGAAATTTTCGGGATCAATGATTGGACCATGCAAACTAAAAACACCTTTTCTTGGATAAAGAAAGAGATTATTCGATCTATTTCCGTATCGCTGATGATATATATCATAGCTCGGACATCCATTTCAAATGCATATCCCATTTTTGCACAGCAGGGTTATGAAAATCCACGAGAAGCGACCGGACGTATTGTATGTGCCAATTGCCATTTAGCTAATAAGCCCGTGGATATTGAGGTTCCGCAAGCGGTACTTCCTGATACTGTATTTGAAGCAGTTGTTCGAATTCCTTATGATATGCAAGTTAAACAAGTTCTTGCTAATGGTAAAAGGGGAGGTTTGAATGTGGGGGCTGTTCTTATTTTACCTGAGGGATTTGAATTAGCGCCTCCCGATCGTATTTCGCCCGAGATGAAAGAAAAGATAGGCAATCTGTCTTTTCAGAGCTATCGCCCCAATAAAAAAAATATTCTTGTGATAGGTCCTGTTTCTGGTCAGAAATATAGTGAAGTCACCTTTCCTATTCTTTCCCCGGACCCCGCTACTAATAAAGATGTTCACTTCTTAAAATATCCCATATATGTAGGCGGGAACAGAGGAAGGGGTCAGATTTATCCCGATGGGAGCAAGAGTAACAATACAGTTTATAATGCTACAGCGGCTGGTGTAGTAAGTAAAATCATACGAAAAGAAAAAGGGGGGTACGAAATAACCATATCGGATGCGTCAGATGAACGTCAAGTGGTTGATATTATTCCACCAGGGCCAGAACTTCTTGTTTCCGAAGGCGAATCTATCAAACTTGATCAGCCATTAACGAGTAATCCTAATGTGGGTGGATTTGGTCAAGGAGATGCGGAAATAGTACTTCAAGATCCATTCCGTGTCCAAGGCCTTTTGTTCTTCTTGGCATCTGTTATTTTGGCACAAATATTTTTGGTTCTTAAGAAGAAACAGTTTGAGAAGGTTCAATTGTCCGAAATGAATTTCTAGATTCGCGGATT